TCTTTCTCGTCTATCTCCCATATATCTATTTTCTTTAGTTCTTCACTAGAGCAATTATGATCTGGAAATCGATCCGGGGCAAGTGTTCGGATCTATTATGACATAGCGCGGAGGCGCTCAACGGACCTTTTTGAGTTTTTCTGGATTTGGAATTGGCACAAACAACTGTTTTTTGTGCACTCTAGTGTATTTATATCTTAATTATAAATTTCTAGATGGAACGACGTTATGTCTTACAAAGAGCATATTACGATTATTCGATTCCAAATCCAAATCACACGAGTGCTTATTACTAAGAGACATACCAGTATCGATATTTAGTCATTCGAGGGTCTCTTTTAAATTTTATAGAGTAGAGAAACTAGATATATCTAGTTTCTCTACTCTACCTGTTTCTCATTTATCCCTACGGAATACCAGACAAAATAGAACGATCTTAGAAGGTTGATAATGAAATTGATTTATTTTTCCAAGAAGAATGATTGAACTGATAGGGACAGCAAACAATTCATTATAACAAAAAACGAGTCTTATTATTCAAAACGCCTCGTGATCTTCAACCAATTATGAGCTTCAATATAATTCCCGGGAGTAAGTGCTATAGCTTGTTTCCAATACTCAGCGGCTTGGTCGAACCAAGCCTCTGCAATTTCAGAATCTCCTTGTCGAATGGCCTGTTCTCCCCGGTCGGAATAGGTGAGTCAATTCCTTCCCTTAGAACCGTACTTGAGAGTTTACTACCTCATACGGCTCATCATTTGGTATCCCCTTTGAATCTACCATATCTAATCTAATTCAACGAAGGTTATCATAGATCCAGAGACCCATCTCCTTTTTATCGGGTTAACTAAAAGAGATTAATTACATAAGTTTTAAACGAAAATTTGGATTACTAATAGGTTTTCGTTTTATCTTTTATCCCACCTTCTGAAGAATAAAACATGGGTATTTTTTTTTTATTTACCTATTATATCGTTAGAATTTTCTGAAAGGTAACTATCTCAATTTCATATAGAAATTTATATAGAATCCTTGAAAAAGACTTTCCTTCATAAGAAAGAAAAGACTTACTCTCTTTGGGATCTGATGCTACACCGCTGCTCCCTAGTGGATCGACTCTATTACATAAGTGGATTCCTAACTTTTTTCATATCATGACAATGATATAAGTAAGCAGTTCTTATTGTATCGGACCAAAACCTCGCTAATTGATCTTTACGGTGCTTCCTCTATCAATTAGATTCTTTATCCATAGAATAAAGTATCTAGGCATATCTATTTCTTCATTTGATATGAAGTTTTTTCTTTGCTACAGCTGATAAAAATCGTTATTTTGAACGATGTATATGTAGAAAGCCTTTTAGTATTTAATGCTTTTTTCTTTTCCTTTCTTATAGTAGAGAGAGTCGCACGTAATGACAGATCACGGCCATATTATTAAAAGCTTGGGGTAAGAATGGGTTTCGTTCTAGTGCTCGAAAATAATATTCCAAAGCTTTGGTATGTTCTCCATTACTTGTGTGGATAAGTCCTATATTATAGAGTATATAACTTCGATCATAGGGATCTATTTCTAGTCGCATAGCTTCATAATAATTCTGTAAAGCTTCCGCATAATTTCCTTCGGATTGAGCCGACATCCGTTACGGTCGTCATTCGATTCCACGAATCTCCGTTCCAGAACCGTACGTGAAATTTGCATCTCATACGGCTCCTCCTTTATGTACATAATAAGAATAATAACTTATTAAGACTTAAAATATTCTCATTATAAACTGAGCGGGGCTAGTGTTTTTACAAGAAATCTCTAGCCAACCCTTCTGCAAAAGATTTTTTCTTACCATCAAGCGTGTTAGGATTAGATAGAAATGAAATAGTAACTCCAACAATTTCTTTGTCCTCAACGCTCCCTAATTTACAGGAATTGGTCACTTCAACAATCTTCGACGGTTATACGGGTATCCAAAGTACCAACGAGATGGATGCTTGTTGTCCCAGCCATTCTTGTTAGCCCCAACACTGATAAGGAGGAAGGGGTTAATCATTAATAAATAACAAAGTTTTTGTGTTGTTGATTTCTAGGTGTAGTGCTTCTTCCCATATGCCCCCTATTGGTACTAGTGAAGTAGGATTAACCTGTAATATAGAACCTATAGGTGTAACCTTTCGCTCAATACTCCAATTGACAATTGAAGCATCTGAGGCGGCATTACTCGAGGATACACGACAGAAGGAATTGCTCTATTTATAAATTTCACCTTCAACAAGTGTAGATTTCTTTCAGTAATCTTTTTTCTTTCTATCCCAAATCGTGTGTCTTTGGATGATCAAAAAAGAATCAAATCGCACCATCTCTGTAGTAAGTAAATGCCTCTTTTTCTCCTGAGGTTGTCGGAATTATTCGTAATAAGATATTGGCTATAATTGAAAAGGTTTTATCAATAAAATTTCCATTTATCTGCGATCTAGGCATAGATAACAATACATTCTACAATTCTTCATTACCTCTCGTAGGAAAACGCTCCCACAAACAAAGGAATTGGACAGTACGAAATAACATAAAAACAGACTAATAAAATGAAATTATCTTTATTACCTGAACTGTGAAGCAAGGAACTTTCTTTTCTATTTTTATAGTTAGGGTTGATTTGATTGTTCGTACCTATCAAATAATCTAATTATGAATAACTCGCTAATCACTCGGGTTTTGGGCCATAATCATTATGTAGGAGAGATGGCCGAGTGGTTCAAGGCGTAGCATTGGAACTGCTATGTAGGCTTTTGTTTACCGAGGGTTCGAATCCCTCTCTTTCCGTACGTTACCCAATTCACCAATGTTACTGACCATAATGTCTCAAATAAGGGATAATATTATTCTAATAGTTAGACGGTATGGGTTCTCTATCCCTAATTCCTTTGATACAAAAATATTGGAAAGATAAGGAATATAATTCTCGCTGCCGATCTATTCCTTCGTCGAAAATGAAGTAAGATTGCTCGAACCCTTGTTATTTGAGTGAGTTTTAAGTTTGACGAGAATAATATTCTACCACTAGCAATTCATTTATTTTCAAACCGACCCCCTTACTATCTATTATTTGATTGACTAGTCCTTTATATTGGACTGAGTGAAGAGTCAAATGTTTTGGCAATTCCTCATGAGGAGTTGAATCAATAGAATTTTGAATCAGAGCTCTGGATTTTTTATCATCCTTCGCTGTAATAATATCGCTGGGTTTGCAACGATAACTCGGTATATCTACTATCCGACCATTAACTAAAATATGCCTGTGATTAACTAATTGGCGGGCTCCAGGAATAGTAGAAGCCATGCTCAATCGAAAAAGGATATTATCCAAACGCATTTCAAGTAATTGTAATAAAACCTGACCTGTTGAACCTTTCGCTTTTCCGGCAATACGGACATATTTAAGCAATTGTCGTTCTGTAAGACCATAATGAAAACGCAATTTTTGTTTTTCTTCTAGACGAATACGATATTGGGATCTTTTACCGGAACGTGATTGGTTTCTAAGATCACTTCCAACTTTAGGTCTTTTACTAGTTAGTCCCGGTAAAGCCCCCAGCCGACGTATTTTTTTGAAACGAGGCCCTCGGTAACGCGACATAAAGACTCCTTATTTGAAATTCCATTTTACAGAATAAGTCTAAATTAAAACTAAACTAAATAATAACTAAAGGGAAATATTGTACTACAAAGAATAATGAGATAAATTGTATCAGACTTTGTTATTGTATATATGAAATATATAAATAAAAAAGGATCTTTTCCTTTCTTGATTTGGTCTGTAGAGACCTAATCTAACTCTTCCTTTTTTTTATTCCTAGTTGAAAGTTTCTACGACATAATAAATTGGGGACTCTTTAAAAATGGGTCTTTTCAAAAGTTTTTGATTTCAAAGAGACATTATCAATCATGTAAAAAATCAAACAAATCCATAAAAGCCGGCTATCGGAATCGAACCGATGACCACCGCATTACAAATGCGATGCTCTAACCTCTGAGCTAAGCGGGCTCACATACGCATAAGAAAATTGTACATTTCATAAGAATTTACTAAACTACTTGGATCTTATTTTCCCTAGTAACTATTCAGATTCATTCTTAGCTATTCATAATTCATATTATTATAGCAAAAAGAAATAAAAAATCGACCGTTCAAGTATTTAATAATGTCGGGTAAAATTATAGTAAAAGAAGAATCTATATGTGGTACATATCTATCTCTATTGAATTGCGGATACAGAAATGATAGAATCATTTCTGATCCCATAAAATGTTTTCCGCAGATAGAGATGAAAGAAGATAGGCAAAAATAGGAGGAAAACATATTCAATATAGGAATCGGCATCTAATGAATTCAAGGGTTCCATTGAAAGAATGAAACGACATCACAATAAGCGAAAAAAAAAGGGGGGGGATATGGCGAAATTGGTAGACGCAACGGACTTAATTGTATTGAGCCTTGGTATGGAAACCTACTAAGTGAAAACTTTCAAATTCAGAGAAACCCTGGAATTAAAAATGGGCAATCCTGAGCCAAATCTTCTTTTCCGAAACCAAACCCAAATACAGGGGTTCAAAAAGCGCGAATAAAAAAGGATAGGTGCAGAGACTCAACGGAAGTTGTTCTAACAAATAGAGTTTACTATGTTGCATTGACAAAGGAATCTTTTCATCGAAACTCCAGAAAGGATGAAGGATAAATCTTAATAAACATATGTATACCTACCGAAATAGTATATCAAATGATTAATGACGACTCAAATTTTTATTTTAAAATGAAAGAATTGTTAGGAAGCGATTCCGAGTTGAAGAAAGAATCGACTCTTCATTGATAAAATAAGTGTCACTCCACAGTCTGAGAGATCTTTTGACGAACTGAGATTAATCGGACGAGAATAAAGATAGAGTCCCATTATACATGTCAATACTGGCAACAAGGAAATTGATAGTAAAAGGAAAATCCGTCGACTTT